TTAAAAATAAGCTAAACAAAGCTTTTGGGTTCATACCCCAAATATAAAGAAATATCTTTTTTTTAAAAATAAAGTGCCTGAGTAAAAGGATTATTCTGATAGGATAAATTATGTAAATATATTACCTTTATTATTTATATTTTTTTAGAATTAAACTAAATCTAACAGAATCAAAATCTACTGTGCATCATACACTAAAATATAAATATTTATATTAATATATTTATAATATACTTATTAATTTAATTTTTTATTTTATATTTTATCAATTTTTAATTCTAATAAAATACTATTTATTTTTATTTTATTTTTTAGAACTTTAATTTCTATCTCAGCAAACTCTTGATTTGGGTGTTGAATTGGATTAGAAATTAACTTATTAAGTTTCATCCCCCTAATCTCAAATTCTAATAACCTAATATCTTCGGAAGCTTCATTAAAATATTTTCTTACCCAATCCCTAGCATCAATTAATTTTATTTTCTGTATTTTAATAAAAATAATTCTTACAATAAATTTTGAAATAAATAATTTTATTTCCATTATAATTAATTCTTCATTATTAATAAAAATAGGATCTGCACCTTTTCACTTTTGATTCCCCAGTATTTCGGAAGGATTATCATGATTTAATAATTTTATTTTAATATCATGACAAAAAATTAGACCAATTATTTTACTATCTTATTATATAAATAAAAATTTTTTATGATTAATTATTATATTAAATGCAATTATTGGGGCTATTGGAGGGTTAAACCAAACTTCATTACGTAAATTAATGGCATTCTCATCAATTAATAACTTAAGATGAATATTATCATCTACTATAATTAGAGAAAACCTATGAATTTTATATTTTATGTTTTGTATCTTTTTAATTTATATTTTATGTTTATTTTTTTATGTATTAAATTTATTTTATATTAATCAATTATTTTATATAAATATAAATTATCTAATTAAAATTAATTTAACAATTAATTTCCTTTCTTTAGGAGGACTCCCACCATTTTTTGGATTTTTCCCCAAATGAATTATTATTAATTTTTTAACTTATAATAATCTATTAATAATTATTTTTATTATAATTATAATAAGACTAATTATTCTATTTTTTTATATTCGTATTATCTATTCTTCTTTAATATTTAATTATTTAAAATTAAAATGAACTAAAATATTTATTAAAAATAAAAATATTTTTATTTTATATATTACCAGTTTTATCTCAATTTGTGGAATAATTATAAGAACTTTCTTTTTTATATAAATTTTAAAGGTTTTAAGTTAAATAAACTAATAATCTTCAAAATTATATATAAAGAAATTTTCTTTAAGCCTTAAAAATTTATTTAATTATACCATAAAATTTGCAATTTTATATCATATTTGAATATAAGACTAAATTAAGTTTAATAAAAAAGATAATTTTCTTGTTAATAAATTTACAATTTATCGCTTATAACTCAGCCATTTTATTTAGCGAAAATGACTATACTCTACAAATCATAAAGATATTGGAACTTTATATTTTATTTTTGGAATTTGAGCAGGAATATTAGGAACTTCCTTAAGCTTATTAATTCGAGCAGAATTAGGAACATCTAACTCTTTAATTGGAGATGATCAAATTTATAATACAATTGTAACAGCTCATGCTTTCATTATAATTTTTTTTATAGTTATACCTATTATAATTGGAGGATTTGGAAATTGATTAGTACCTTTAATATTAGGAGCCCCCGATATAGCTTTCCCACGAATAAATAATATAAGATTTTGACTATTACCCCCTTCTTTAACTCTAATGATTTTTAGAAGAATTGTAGAAAATGGAGCAGGGACGGGGTTAACAGTTTATCCCCCATTATCATCCAATATTGCCCATGGGGGAAGATCTGTAGATTTAGCAATTTTCTCCTTACATTTAGCTGGAATTTCCTCAATTTTAGGGGCTATCAATTTCATCACTACCATTATTAATATACGAATTAATAATCTATCATTTGATCAAATACCCTTATTTATTTGATCAGTGGGTATTACAGCATTACTTTTATTACTTTCTTTACCAGTATTAGCTGGAGCCATTACTATATTACTAACAGATCGAAATTTAAATACCTCCTTCTTTGATCCAGCGGGGGGAGGAGATCCTATTCTATATCAACATTTATTTTGATTTTTTGGACATCCAGAAGTTTATATTTTAATTCTCCCAGGATTTGGTATAATTTCCCATATCATCTCACAAGAAAGAGGAAAAAAAGAAACTTTCGGATCATTGGGAATAATTTATGCAATAATAGCAATTGGTTTACTTGGTTTTGTTGTTTGAGCACACCATATATTTACCGTAGGTATAGATATTGATACACGAGCTTATTTTACCTCAGCAACTATAATTATTGCTGTACCCACAGGAATTAAAATTTTTAGCTGATTAGCTACTCTCCACGGAACACAAATTAATTATAGACCCTCTATTTTATGAAGATTAGGATTTGTATTTTTATTTACTGTAGGAGGATTAACTGGTGTAATTTTAGCTAATTCCTCAATTGATGTAGCACTCCATGATACTTACTATGTAGTAGCTCATTTTCACTATGTACTATCTATGGGAGCTGTATTTGCAATCATTGGAGGTTTTATCCATTGATATCCTTTATTTACAGGATTAACATTAAATCCATTTTTATTAAAAATCCAATTTTTAACTATATTTTTAGGAGTAAACTTAACATTTTTTCCCCAACATTTCTTAGGGTTAGCAGGTATACCTCGACGATATTCTGATTACCCAGATGTATTCATTTCTTGAAATATAATCTCATCCTTAGGTTCATATATTTCTTTATTAGCAATTATATTATTATTAATCATTATATGAGAATCAATAATCAACCAACGAATTATTTTATTCTCCTTAAATTTAAACTCCTCAATTGAATGATATCAAAATATACCCCCCGCTGAACATTCTTATAATGAACTTCCAATCTTAAGAAATTTCTAATATGGCAGATTATATGTAATGGACTTAAACCCCATTTATAAAGGATTTATCCTTTTTTTAGAAATGGCCACATGATCTAACTTTAATTTTCAAAATGGAGCATCTCCTTTAATAGAACAAATTATTTTTTTTCATGATCATACCTTAATTATTTTAATTATAATTACTATTCTAGTAGGATACCTAATATTAAATTTATTTTTTAATAACCATATTAATCGTTTTTTATTAGAAAATCAAATAATTGAATTAATCTGAACCATTATTCCAGCTATTACTCTAATCTTTATTGCTTTACCTTCTTTACGTTTACTTTATTTACTAGATGAATTAAATAACCCCCTCATTACTCTAAAATCTATCGGACATCAATGATATTGAAGTTATGAATATTCTGACTTTAAAAATATCGAATTTGATTCCTATATAATTCCAACTAAAGAAATAAATATAAATAATTTTCGTTTACTAGATGTTGATAATCGAATTATTTTACCTATAAATAATCAAATTCGAATTATAGTTACAGCTAGAGACGTAATTCATTCTTGAACTATCCCCTCCCTAGGAGTAAAAATTGATGCCAATCCCGGACGTCTTAATCAAACTAACTTTTTTCTTAATCGTCCTGGTATTTTTTATGGTCAATGCTCAGAAATTTGTGGAGCTAATCATAGTTTTATACCTATTGTAATTGAAAGAATCTCAATTAAAAACTTTATTAATTGAATCAATAACTACTCATCATTAGATGACTGAAAGCAAGTATTGGTCTCTTAAACCACTTTATAGTAAATTAGCAATTACTTCTAATGAAATAAAGAATTAGTTAAATTATATAACATAAATATGTCAAATTTAAATTATTATTATCATATAATATTCTTTTATACCTCAAATAATACCTATTAATTGATTAATTTCTTTTTTTTTTTTTTTATGTATTTTTATATTATTTAATATTTTAAATTATTACATTTATATTAATAAAAATAATAATAAATTCACAAAAAATAATATCAACAATAAAAATTTTTTATGAAAATGATAAATAATTTATTTTCTATTTTTGACCCCATAACTAATATCTTTAACATACCTCTTAATTGAATTAGAACTTTTATTGGATTATTATTTATTCCTTATTCATTTTGATTAATTCCAAATCGTTATTTTATTTTATGAAATTCCATCTTAAACAAATTACATAAAGAATTTAAATTACTAATTGGATTTAAAAATAATGCAAAAGGATCTACATTTATTTTTTTATCTATATTTTCATTTATCTTGTATAATAATTTTTTAGGATTATTTCCCTATATCTTTACTAGAACTAGACATTTAAATTTAACATTATCAATCTCTTTACCTATATGATTAAGTTTTATAATCTATGGATGAATTAATAATACCCAACATATATTTATCCATATAATCCCCCAAGAAACACCAACAATCTTAATACCATTTATAGTAATAATTGAAACCATTAGAAACATTATTCGTCCTGGAACTTTAGCAGTTCGATTAACTGCCAATATAATTGCAGGACATTTATTAATAACCTTACTTAGAAGTACAGGAATTAATATACCTAATTATTTAATTATATTTTTAATTTTAATTCAAATTTTATTATTAACATTAGAATTTGCAGTTAGAATTATTCAATCATATGTAATTTCTATTTTAAGAACTCTTTATTCTAGAGAAGTTAATTAATGAAAAATAACTTTAACCACCCATATCATCTTGTTGATTTTAGTCCATGACCTTTAACAGGAGCTATTGGAGTTATAACTTTAGTAACAGGAATAATTAAATGATTTCACAATTTTAATATAAATCTTTTAATTTTAGGATATATTATCATTATTATAACAATATATCAATGATGACGAGATATTTGTCGAGAGGGAACTTTACAAGGAAAACATACTATAATAGTAACCAAAGGGTTGCGATGAGGTATAATTTTATTTATTATCTCTGAAATTTTTTTTTTCATTTCTTTTTTTTGAGCATTTTTTCATAGAAGATTATCCCCTAATATTCAAATTGGTTCTATATGACCCCCTTTAAGAATTATCCCATTTAACCCATTTCAAATCCCCCTTTTAAATACTATTATTTTAATTACTTCAGGAGTAACAGTTACTTGAGCCCATCATGCAATCATAATAAACAATAAATCACAAATAACCCAAGGCCTATTTTTTACTATTATTTTAGGGATTTACTTTACAATATTACAAGCCTATGAATATATTGAAGCACCCTTTTCAATCGCAGATAGAATCTACGGTTCTACATTTTTTATAGCAACAGGATTCCACGGCCTACATGTAATAATTGGAACTTTATTTTTACTTATTTGTTTAATTCGTCATTTAAAAAACCACTTTTCTAAAAATCACCACTTTGGATTTGAAGCAGCAGCTTGATATTGACATTTTGTAGATGTAGTTTGATTATTCCTTTACATTTCTATTTATTGATGAGGAAATTAATTATTTATTTATATAATATATTTAGTATACTTGACTTCCAATCAAATAGTTTAATTTAATTTAATATAAATAATTTTTTTAATTTTCTACTTATCCATTTTAATTTTATTCATCTCCAATCTTATAATACTTATTTCAATTATCCTTTCAAAAAAAACTTTTTCAGATCGGGAAAAATCCTCACCATTTGAATGTGGATTTGACCCTAAAAGTTCAGCTCGTATTCCTTTTTCCCTACATTTCTTTCTAATTACAGTAATTTTTTTAATTTTTGATATCGAAATTGCTTTAATTTTTCCAATTATTAATTTATTTAAAATCACTAACTTCTTTATTTGATCTAAAATTAGAATTTTTTTCATTATTATCTTATTAATAGGACTTTACCATGAATGAAATCAAAATATATTAAATTGAACAAATTAAATTAATATATATATATATATATATATATATATATATATATATATATAGGATTTTAGTTTAAAAAAACATTTGATTTGCATTCAAAAGATATTAATTAAATTTAATTAATCTTAGATACAAATAAGAAGCAATATAATAATGCATTTAATTTCGACTTAAAAGAAGAGTAATTAATACTCCTTATTTTTAATTGAAACCAAAATAGAGGTATATTACTGTTAATAATATTATTGAATAAAATTCCAATTAAAGAAATATAAGAATTTAAAATTAAGCTGCTAACTTAATTTTTAGTGGTTTAACTCCATTAATATTTCTAGTTTATATAGTTTAAATTAAAACATTACATTTTCATTGTAATAATAAAAAATTTTTTTTTTATAAATATTTAAAGATAAAATAATCTCCTTGATATCTTCAATATCACACTCTTAATATAAGCTATTTAAATAATATATATATATATATATATATATACTTATATAACTATTAAAATTATTAAATAAATAATTATTCATAAAACAAATCTAAACAAATAAATATTAAAATTATTATTTATTTGAAAAAAATTATAAAAAATTGTATATTTTTTCATGATCATAAATATACCTTGACCTCTATAAAACTCTCTTCATCCTATATCAATTTTTTTTAATATTATTTGACCCATATTTAAAAAATAATAATTTAATCCATAAGTAGATAAATTAGGTATAAATCATATTAAACATAAAAAACTTCTTAAATTATAAATGTAAGAAAATTTATTTATTAAATAAATTTCTATACTTCTAATTATATATCCCATTAATATTCCAAATAATCTAACATAAATTACTATTAACTTTAAATTAATAGGTAAATAAATAACATAAGGATAAGAAAAAATAAATCACATTAATATAGAACCTCTAAAAATTCTTATTATTATTAAAACAAACATTCTTTTTAATATTACTAAATCTTCATCATACAAATTATAAACTCTCAACAAATTAAAATCATTAATTATTAAATATATTGATAAACGAAATCTATAAAATATAGTCAAACCTGTTGAAATAAAATATAAAAAAAAAACAAAAAAATTTAAATTTTTTATTATAACTATATCTAAAATCAAGTCCTTAGAATAAAATCCAGCTAAAAAAGGAATTCCACATAAAGCTATATTAGAAATATTTATATATAAAGAAGTATAAGGAATAAAATTTCTAATTCCCCCTATAAAACGAATATCTTGAATATCATTTATCATATGAATAATTACCCCCGCACATATAAATAATAAAGCCTTAAATATAGCATGAGTTAATAAATGAAAAAAAGCTAATTCAGCTATTCCCATTCTTAAAATTCTTATTATTAAACCTAATTGTCTCAAAGTAGATAAAGCAATAATTTTCTTCAAATCAAACTCATAATTAGCTGAAATCCCAGCTATAAATATTGTTAAACCAGATAATAGTAATAAAATTTTTAAAAAAAACTTATCCAATAATAAAACATTAAATCGAATTAATAAATAAACCCCAGCTGTTACTAATGTAGAAGAATGAACCAAAGCTGAAACAGGAGTAGGTGCTGCTATAGCAGCTGGTAATCAAGCTCTAAAAGGAATTTGAGCTCTTTTCGTTATAGCTGCAATAATAATTATAATTCTTATTAACTCTATAACATAATCATTTTTTATAAAATCTATATAAAAAACATAATTTCATCTCCCATAATTTATTATTCAAAAAATTACCATTAAAATAAAAACATCACCAATTCGATTAGATAAAGCAGTTAATATACCAGCATTATAAGATTTAATATTTTGATAATAAATTACCAAACAATAAGAAACTAAACCTAATCCATCCCATCCTAATAAAATTCTAATAATATTAGGACTAATAATTAATAAAACTATTGAAAATACAAATAATAATACTAATATAATAAAACGATTTAAATTTATCTCAGAACTCATATATCTTTTTCTATAATAAATAACTACAGAAGAAATTAATAAAACAAATATTATAAATAATAAAGATATCCAATCTAATAAAATTCTTATAACTAATCTTATAGATCTAAATGAAATTAATTCTCATTCTAAAAAAATTACATAATTATAAATTATAAAAAAAAGAAAAAAAAAAAAATTAATTAATCTAAATAAAAATAAAAAAAAAAATCTCACAAAACAGATTGAATTTTTAAAAATAATTTAAAATGATCTTAATCATATTTTTGACACCACAAATCAATATTTTTATTAAATTATTTAAATTAAAATCAAATTATAAAATAATCAACCTTTAAAACTAAAATATTTAATGGTAATCAATGTAATAATAATAATAAATACTCACGAGATAAACCTATATAAAATCTATAAATACCCAAATATCCTCCCCCATGTTGAATATATGAATACAAATATAAACAATAAGCAGCTCTAAAAAAAGAAATAAATATTAATATAATTATAGTAAAATAAGATCATTTTAACAATCTATTAATTAATCTAATCTCCCCTAATAAATTCAAACTAGGGGGTGCTGCTATATTAGAAGATAATATTAAAAATCATCACATACTTATTGAAGGTATTAATATTATTATACCCTTATTAATATATAATCTTCGTCTATGTAAACGCTCATAATTAATATTGGCTAAACAAAATATACCAGAAGAACATAATCCATGACCAATCATTAAAATATAAGAACCTAGAAACCCCCAATAATTCATAGTTATAATACCACCAATTACCATTCTCATATGAACTACTGAAGAATAAGCAATTAAAGACTTAATATCAATTTGACAAAAACATTTTAAACTTAAATAAAATCCACCCAATAAACTAATAACAATAAAAATAATATTTATCTTTAAACCAATTTTTTGAAATAAAATAAATACACGTAATAACCCATAACCCCCCAATTTTAATATAATACCAGCTAAAACCATTGAACCTGATACAGGAGCTTCAACATGAGCTTTTGGCAATCATAAATGAATAAAATATATTGGTATTTTAACCAAAAAAGCAAAAATTATAGAAATATATAATAAATATAACTCAAAACTAAAAAATTTCATAAAATATATTATTATATAATTTATTTTATAATAAACATAAAAAATACCCATAAGAAGGGGTAAAGAAGCAAATAATGTATAAAATAACAAATATACCCCCGCTTGAATTCGCTCAGGTTGATAACCCCAACCAATAATTAATAATAAAGTAAAAATTAAACTAGATTCAAAAAATAAATAAAATAAAAACAAATTTATTACTCTAAAAGTTATAAATAATATAATCAATAATAACAATAAATTTAACATAAAAAAATTATAATAAAAATTTATTTTAAATAAATTTTCTCTTGCTAAAACTATTAAAATACAAATTCAAATTCTCAATAAAATTAACCCATAAGATAAAATATCACAAGAAAAAACATATCTTAAATTACAATAATATAAAATATCAATTATTAAATTTATAAATATAAAAAATATCAAAAATAATATATTTTGAACCATTCAAAATATATTTTTTTTAAAACATAAAGGAATTGTAAAAATTATTAATATTAAAAATTTTATCATAATAAATTAAATTAATTATAATATTCTAAAACTTTGAAAATAATCATTTCCATGCGTACGAATTATAGAAATTAAAATCGATAAACCCAAAGCACCTTCACAAACTGAAAAAACCAAAAAAACCATTAATATATATATATCAAATTCAATTAATCTAAATAATAAAACCATAAAAAAAAAAATTCTTAATACAATAAACTCCAATCTTAATAAAACAATTAATAAATGCTTATGCTTAGAAACAAAAATTATATTCCCTAAAACAAATATAATAATCATAATAATTAAATTATTTAAAACTATCATTAGTTTTTATAGTTTAAAAAAAACATTGGTCTTGTAAATCAAAATTATGAACTATTCTTTAAAAACTTCAAAGAAATAAAATTTTTGTATCTATAATCTCCAAAATTACTATTTTTATTAAACTATTCTTTGAAATAACAAAAATATTTTTATCTATAATTATAATACTTATCTCTATTATAATATTATTTTTAAAACATCCTCTATCCATAGGATTAATAATTTTAATTAAAACCCTTTTATTATGCCTATTATCAGGAATACTAATTAAAACATATTGATTTTCTTATATTTTATTTCTTACATTTTTAGGTGGTTTATTAGTCTTATTTATTTATGTCTCAAGAATTGCCTCAAATGAAATATTTCTTCCATCAATTAAAATTAAATTATTAATATTTAATTCTTTTATTATAATTATATTAATTAGATATTTATCAATATATAATATAAATTGAATAAATTTAAATATTAATAATTATGAAATAAATAACTTATTTAATATATTTTTATTTTTTAATAATGAAAATAAAATTAATCTTTCTAAATTATATAACAATCAAACTTTTATAATAATCATAATAATAATAATTTATCTATTTATTACCCTAGTTGTTGTTGTAAAAATTACAAATATTTTTTATGGTCCATTACGAATATCACAATAAATTAAAATATTTTTTTTATTAAATAATAAATAACATATATATATATATATATATATATATTACTATCAAAAATTAATACTTAATAAAACTAATGATAAATAAATATAAACCTAATCGAAAAACCCACCCAATTATAAAAATTATTAATAGATCTTTAATCGATTTACCCTCACCTTCTAACATTTCATCATTATGAAATTTTGGGTCTCTTCTTGCTATATGTTTAATAATTCAAATTATTACAGGAATCTTCTTAACTATATATTACACAGCTAATATTGAATTAGCTTTTTATAGAGTCAACTATATTTGTCGAAATGTAGATTACGGTTGATTAATTCGAACCCTTCACGCTAATGGAGCATCATTTTTTTTTTTATGTATTTACATTCATATTGGTCGAGGAATTTACTATGAATCATTTAATTTAAAATCTACATGAATAGTAGGAATCATTATTTTATTATTATTAATAGCAACTGCTTTTATAGGATATGTATTACCTTGGGGACAAATATCTTTTTGAGGAGCTACAGTTATTACTAATCTATTATCAGCAATTCCCTACCTAGGTAATAATTTAGTAAATTGAATTTGAGGTGGATTTGCAATTGATAATGCCACATTAACACGATTTTATACTTTTCATTTTATTTTACCCTTTATTATTTTAATAATAACTATAATCCATCTATTATTTCTCCACCAAACAGGATCTAATAACCCACTAGGAATTAATAGAAATTTAGATAAAATTCCTTTTCATCCATTTTTTACTTTCAAGGACTTAATTGGATTTATTTTAATTATATTTATATTAATCACCTTAACACTTACTAATCCCTATCTATTAGGAGATCCCGATAATTTTATTCCAGCTAACCCACTAGTAACACCTATTCATATTCAACCAGAATGATATTTCTTATTTGCATATGCAATCTTACGATCCATTCCTAATAAACTAGGAGGAGTAATTGCATTATTAATATCTATTTTAATTTTATTCATTCTACCATTTACATTTAATAAAAAAATACAAGGAATACAATTTTATCCTTTAAATCAAATTTTATTTTGAATTATAGTTATAACAATTATACTATTAACATGAATTGGAGCACGACCTGTAGAAGATCCATATATTATTACAGGACAAATATTAACTATTATTTATTTTTCTTATTATATTATAAATCCCATAATAAATTTATACTGAGATAAAATAATTTACTAAACAATAAAATTAATAATTAATGAACTTGTAAAAGTATTTGTTTTGAAAACTTAAAAAAGAATTAAATATTCTATTAATTTATACTAAATTTATTTATATAATATAATTGTTATACCAAGATAAAATAATAAATAATTTAAAGAAATAGGTAAATATGTTTTTCAAGCTAAATATATTAATTTATCATAATGATAACGAGGTAAAGTACCTCGAACTCAAACAAATATAAAAGATAAAAATCTAGTCTTCAAATAAAAAAACAAAGTTAAATCATAACCACCTAAATAAGTAATTACAAATATCATTCTTATAAATAAAATACTAGAATATTCAGCTAAAAAAATTAAAGCAAACCCCCCTCTTCTATATTCAATATTAAATCCTGAAACCAATTCTCTTTCACCCTCCGCAAAATCATAAGGAGTTCGATTAGTTTCAGCTAATATAGAAGAAAATAAACACAAACTTAAAGGAATTATAAAAATAATAAATCAAATATATTCCTGATATTTACTAAAAAAACAAATATTAAAATCCATAACTATAATAATTCTAGATAAAAAAATTAAAGATAAACTAACCTCATAAGAAATAGTTTGAGCTACTGCACGCAATCTACCCAATAATGAATAATTAGAATTAGAAGATCAACCCGCCACTATAACAGTATAAACCCCTAATCTAGTACAACATAAAAAAAATAAAAAACCTAAATTAAATCTAATTATATTAAAATAATAAGGAATCAATATTCAAACTATTAAGGATAAAATAAATCTAATAACAGGAGAAAAATAATAAGAATAATAATTTGAAAATATTGGATAAGTTTGTTCCTTAGTAAATAATTTAATCCCATCTGAAAATGGTTGTAAAATTCCAATAATTCCAACTTTATTGGGACCTTTTCGAATTTGAATATACCCTAAAACTTTTCGTTCCAATAAAGTTAAAAAAGCAACTCCAATTAAAACCCCTAAAATTAAAATAATTAAACCTATTAATACTATTAATAAATCCATATATATCATTTACTATATATATAATAAATTATATATTTATGATTTCTAAAATCATTACATTTTTCTGCCAAAATAGCCATAATTTTATTATACTATTTATCATATAAAAATCAATTTTAAATTATAAATTAGTTAATATTATTCAAATATATTTATAAATTTAATTCATATATTCAATCCTTTCGTACTAAAATATTTTATCTTATTAAAGATAGGAACCAACCTGGCTCACACCGGTTTGAACTCAGATCATGTAAGATTTTAATGATCGAACAGATCAAAATTTTAAACTTTTGCATTTAAATTTTATCTTAATCCAACATCGAGGTCGCAAACTCTTTTTCTTATTTGATCTAAAAAAAAAAATTACGCTGTTATCCCTAAGGTAATTTTTTCTTATAATCAAAAATTCTGGATCAAATAATCACTTATTCATGTTTTATATAAAAAAAAGTTAAATTTATTTTTCTAACACCCCAATAAAATAAAATCACTTAATTTAAATTTTTTTTTTATAAATTTATAAATAATTTCAAATTAAATAATTATATAAAACTCTATGGGGTCTTCTCGTCTTTTAATTACATTTTAACTTTTTAATTAAAAAATTAAATTCTACTTATAATAAAGAGACAGTTTATATTTCATCCAATCATTCATACAAGTCACCATTTAAAAGACTAATGATTATGCTACCTTTGTACAGTCAATATACTGCAGCCCTTCAATATTTAAATCAGTGGGCAGATTAGACTTTTAATTATTAAACAAAAAGACATGTTTTTGATAAACAAGTGAATATAAATTTTTGCCGAATTCCTTTTTATTAATTTTTCAACCATTCATTATTTATATTAAATTATATATATATATATATATATATATTATACTAATTTTATCATTATATATAATTTTTAATTATAAAAAATTATTTTTTTATAAAAAATTAAATTAAATTTTAAATTTTATTTAAATTTAAAATAAAATTATTTATAATAAATTATAATTTAAATACAATATAAATATTAAAAATTTTATTATAATTTTTTATTAATTATAAAAATTTAATTTTTAAAGCTTATCCCTTAAAATATAAAATTTTAATTTAAATTAATTAAAAAATTAATTAATTTATTAATTAAATTTTAAATTAAATTTTTTTCTAAAAAAACTAGATATCTTAAAAAACGATTAACATTTCATTTCAAATTAACTATTAAAAATATTTATATAACAATAACTTTTTTAATTAATTATCTCTTTTTAATTCGAGATCTTTTTTTTTAAAAAAAATATTTAATAAACTCTGATACCCAAGATACAATAAATTAAATTTACTTTTTATTAAATTAAATTTAAATTATTTCAAAATTATTTTACAATACTAATTTACTATAAATTTATCAATTTTTTCTTTATTAATACTAAAACCCCCATTTTAATATTAAAATTACTTCAATTAAATATAAATTTATTAATTTTATTTTAATCAAATTAAATATAATTCAATATTTTCATTTCAATGTAAATGAAATACTTTAACAAGCTCTAATTTGTTTTTCTAGGAACACTTTCCAGTACCCCTACTTTGTTACGACTTATTTCAACTTATAATATGAAAGCGACGGGCAATATGTACATATTTTAATTTTAAATCATTTTAATAAACTAAATAAAATTACATTTAAATCCACTTTCAATTAAATTTTAAAAATTAATATTCATTTAAATAAATTTATTGTAATCCATTATATTCTTAATTATAATCTGTATCTTGATCTGATTTAATTTATTATAAAAATTTTTAGATATCATTTAATTATATAAAAATATTTTTTAACAATGATATACAAAATTTTAAATTAAGTAAATTTATTCGTGGATTATCAATTATTAAACAGATTCCTCTAAATGAACTAAAATACCGCCAAATTATTTAAGTTTCAATAAGTTATTATCTAATATTTTAGTATTATGTTCTATTTTTTATATAATAGGGTATCTAATCCTAGTTTATTAATAAATTTTATTAAATCTTTAAAATTTAATTTAAATTAAATTAAAATTTCACTTAATAATTTAAAATTTAATTAATTTTATTAAAAAAAAATTACTAATCACTAATAAAATTTAATTTAATTTTTGTATAACCGCAACTGCTGGCACAAAATTTGTTATTAATTTAAATATTTCTAAATCTTAATTTCTTAAATTTTTAATAATATTTACTACTTTATATTTAATTAATTTATTATTAAAATAAATAAAAATTATTACTAAAATTTATATATAAAATAAATTTATAATAAATTATTTCAAACCATAAAAAATTTTTTTATTTATATTCATATTACTTTACATAGTTTTTTTTTTTTTTTATATTAAATATTTAATATAAATTATTAAATATTTAATATTTCTCACTCTCTCTATTTTATAATATTAAAATTAAAAATTAAATTAATTATAAATCAATTTATATTAATTCAAATAAATAATATATTATTAATTTTATAATTAATTAAATTATATTTAATTAATTAAAATATTAATAATTAATTAATATTTTATATATATTAATTATTAATATTAATTAATTAAATTATTTATGTATATTATATATATATATATATATATTACACCATTTCTAATATTTTTTATTTAAATATAAA